GAGAAGAAAAGAAAATATTTACCTAAAATATATGATCCTTTCTTGAATGGACGCTTTCGTGGACAAATCGAAAAAAGCTTTTCACCATCAATTCAAAATGAAACTTACGCAACAAATTCCATTTTGATAAATAAGATTCATGGTATCCTTCTTTGTAGTAATAGTAATTCTCCAGAATTTGAACAGAAAATGGATCCATTTGATATTGATAGAAAATCAGTATTAACTGAAATTGGTTTTTTTTTTAATTTAATCAGTAAATTTTCGGAAAAATCAGTATCAAGTTTGAATTTTGACGGACTTTATTTATTTCCAGAACATGAACACGTAAAAATATATTCCGAAGAAAAAGAAGGAAAAAAAGAATTCTTACTTGACGCAATTAGAACTGATCTGAATGATCAAACAATTTTTAATGAAGAAGGATGTATTGAAATAAATGAAATCCGTAAAAACGTTCCTCGATGGTCATACAACTTAATCGACGACTTGGAGCAACTGATGGACAACTCACCAAAGGTGCCTCAGATTCGTTCCAGAAACGCTGACCGTATAGTGATTTTTAGTAATAAAATAAAGAAGAACAAGGAAAAAGAAAAATTGAATATTCCGATTCCGAATCTTGAGAATACTGATGACAATGAGGATATGATTGATACGGTTGAACCAAGTAAAGAAGTGGAATTTCCTTTACTAAGATATTCACGCGAACCAGATTTTTCCCGAGATCTAATCAGAGGATCTATGCGCGATCAAAGGCGTAAAACAGTGACTTGGAAACTCTTTCAAAGTCATCCCCATTCCCCCCTTTTTTTTGACAAAATGCAAAAATCTCCATTCTTTTTGGGTGATCTTTTCCATGATATATCCCAATATTTGAAAGAATATTTCCGGAAACAAGGGACAGACAATTCGGAATTTTTGGCTTTTGAGAAAAGGATACAAGAGGATCAAAAAGAGGAAAAAAAAAACGACGAGGAAAAAAGACTTACAGAAATAGAAGAAGCCTGGGATAGCATTCTATATGGTCTAATACTTAGAAGTTTTGTAATAATAACCCAATCTTTTCTTAGAAAATATATTATATTACCTTCATTGATAATAACGAAAAATATCATTCGTATACTATTATTGCAAAATCCTGAATGGTCAGAAGATTTTAGGGATTGGAAAAAAGAAGTGCATATTAAATGCACTTATCAGGGCATGCCAGTATCCAGCAAAGAATTTCCACAAAACTGGGTAACAGAGGGTCTTCAGATCAGGATCTTATCTCCCTTTGTTCTGAAACCTTGGCACAAATCTAAGGTACAATTTACTGAAAAAAAAACAAGATCCACTAAAAAAAAAAGCGTGAAAAAAAAAAGCGTGAAAAAAAAAAACTTATGGCTTTTAACAGCTTGTGGAACACAAATAGAATCGTACCTTGATAATTATATCCCCAATCCTTTTTCATTTTTGGGTCCAATTTTAAAAAAAATAAAAAAACAATTGAAAAGAGATTTGAAAAATCGTTTTTTTCTAGTTATACCATTTTTAAATGAAAGAAAAAAGGAGTTTCTAACTATCTTAAAAGAAATAGGAAAATGGAAATGGAACATCAAAAGTATTCTATTTAGATTCCAAAATAGATATGAATTGAGTGAAAGCAAAAAAAATTCAACAATCAGTAAGAATAATCCAATGATTTACGAATCACCTGTTCTAATTCAATCTAGTAATTGGATAAATTCTGCATTCACAGAAAAAAGGATAAGAGATCTTAATCTTAAAACAATGATAATTAACAAGCAAATAGAAAAAATGAACCAAGAAAAAAACGGGGAGGTTATAACTTCGGAGAAAAATTTGAATTCGAACAGAGGAATTTATGAAAATTTTACATTCTATGAAATGGAGTCTGATCCTAGATTAGAATTACTAAAAAATAGTTTTCGGAATATTCGAAAAATAAATGTTCGATTAACCCGTAAATCGTATTCTTTTTTAAAAATTTTCATGGAAAAAAGATACATGGATATCCTTTTATGGGTCATTCGTATTCCTAGGATCAATGTACAACTTTTTCTTGAATCAACAAAAAAAAGTGTAAATAAATCCATTTCCAAGAAAAAAACAAATGCAGAAAGAATTGATAAAACAAATCAAAGTATAATTCCATTTATGTCAATTATACAGAAATCTTGTAATATTACGAATCTTAATTCACAGAATTCTTGTGACGTATCTTCTTTGTCACAAGCATATGTATTTTTTAAATTATCACAAAACCCAGTTAGTAACGTATATAACTATAAGTTAAGATCTATTTTTGAAGCTCATGAAAGATCTTTATTTCATGCTTTTTTTCTTAAGAATGAAATAAAGGATTATTTTTTTAGAATACAAGGAAAAGAGATATTGGATTCAAAATTTAGACATAAGAACCTTCCTGTTAGTAACGTAGATAACTATCAGTATCAGTATCAGTATTCGTATCCGTATCCGTCTAATGATAGTATGAATACAATATGCATTTTTAGTCGGAATGTAGTACGGGATTATTGGAGTGGAGAAGACAATATATTTGATTCAAAATTTAGACATAAGAACCTTGCTACTACTCAATGGACAAATTGGTTAAAGACTCATTATCAATATGATTTACCGGAGAGCAGCTGGTCGAGATTAGTACCACAAAATAGAATCAATGAATATCGTGTGGCTCAAAATAAAGATTTAATCGAATATGATTCAGATGAAAAAACCCCATTAATTCTTTACAAAAAACAACAACTAGACCCAGACTTATTAGAATTAAAAAAAAAAATAAAAAAACAATATAGATATGATCTTTTGTCATATAAATATATAAATTATGCAGAGAAGAAAAAATCATATATTTATGGATATAGATCACCATTCCAAGCAAACAAAAACCAAGCAATTTCTTATAATGACAACACACGCAAAAAAGAATTTTTGGATATAACGGGCGATATCTCTATCCAAAATTATATAGAAAAAGATGTTCTTGATGTTCTTATAAATAGGGAAAGAAATTTGGATAGAAAGTATTTTGATTGGAAGGTAATAGATTTTGATTGGAGGGTAATGGAAATACAAAATCGTTCGATATCGAATCCGAAATTTGGGTTCTTTTCAAAATTATGGATATTTTGTAATGCATATATGAAGAATCCTTGGATCATGCCAATCAAATCCCTTTTCTCCCCTTTTTATGGAAATGAATTTGATAAAAAGGGAGCAAAAGAAGAATATGCAAGTCAAATAGATCCACAACCATCTCGCTCAAAGAATGATGCGAAGACTAGAGATCGAAATCGATCCAGGAATGATCTAAAGGGAGAGCAGGTTTTCTTACTAGAAAAATATTTTGGTTTTCATTTGAACTCTCATAGTTTCCTACAAGAAACAATAATGAATAATATCCAACTTTTCTGTCTCCTGATTAGATTGAAAAATCTAAAAAAATTTTTTATAATCTCGATTCAAAAGGGAGAACTAAATCTAGATACTATGGCAATTCAGAATCATACGGATTTCACTCTTACAGGATTTAAGGACCAGTCAGAATTGAGTAAAAAACAAATATTTTTTATTGAACCTGTTCGCCTGTCTAGAAAAAACTACGAACAATTTTTTATGTATCAAACCATAAGCCTATCGTTGATTCATAAGAACAAGCGCAAAATTTTTCAAAGAAAGCCAGAAAAAAGTCGTCTTGATAAAAATCATTATGATTTGCTTGTTCCTGAAAATATTCTGTCCAGTCGACGCCGTAGAGAATTGAGAATTCTAATGTGTTTCAATCGTAGAAATACTGTCCATAGAAACACAATAAATGACAATGAGAGTAAAATAAATAATTCCCGTGAAGTTTTGGCTAAAAAGAAAGATCTTGATAGAGAAACAAAAAAACGAATGAATTTAAAATTCTTTCTTTGGCCAAATTATCGATTAGAGGATTTAGCTTGTCTAAATCGCTATTGGTTTGATACCCATAATGGAAGCCGTTTCAGTATATTAAGGTTACATATGTATCCGCGATTGAAAATTTGATCGATAATCCTCTCATTTATCTTCTTCTCGTAACATCTATGATATGAGAAAATATATATATATAAATTAAAATATTTATAAATATTTTAATTTATATATATATATATTATTATTTATATAATAATATAAAATAAATGTGCACAGGCATTGATACTAATTCAATGATGTATCCATTAGATAGAAAAATGAATTAAAAAAATCGGCTTCTTTTTTTGAAGTATACAATAGAATTTTTTACTTTGTGAATCCATAAATATACTATTTTTATATCTATTCATAAATATAGTATATTTATATCTATTTGAATTGCTTAATAATAATAATGAATTTGATTTTTTCAAATCAAATTCATTATTATTATTAAGTAAATTAAGATCCTTTTATATACAAAATTCAAAATTAGTGTCATTACTATTACTGATCAATAAAAATATCTATCAAAAACAAAAAGGAGGGGAAGAGGAAAGCTTTCATTTCATTTTATGATACAAAATTCATTTATACCTGTTATTTCACAAAAAAAAGAAGAAGAAAACCCTGGATCAGTTGAATTTCAAGTAATCAATTTCACTAATAAGATACGAAGACTTACTTCACATTTTGAATTACATCGAAAAGACTATTTATCTCAAAGAGGTTTACGTAAAATTCTGGGAAAACGACAACGACTACTGGCTTATTTGGCAAAGAAAAATAGAATACGTTATAAAAAATTAATAAATCAGTTGGATATTCGGGAGTCAAAAATTCGTTAATTTCAAGAGTCATTTTCAATTATTCGATTTATTAGATCCTGAATTTTGATGAACTTTTTTTTAACGATTCATGGAAGAATGAATCGAGGAAAAACCTATGAATGTCCCAGCTACAAGAAAAGACCTCATGATAGTCAATATGGGGCCCCACCACCCATCAATGCATGGTGTTCTTCGACTTATTGTGACTCTGGATGGTGAAGATGTTATTGATTGTGAACCAATATTGGGTTATTTACACAGAGGGATGGAAAAAATTGCGGAAAACAGAACAATTATACAATATCTGCCTTATGTAACACGTTGGGATTATTTAGCTACTATGTTCACGGAAGCAATAACCGTAAATGGACCGGAACAATTGGGAAATATTCAAGTACCTAAAAGAGCCAGCTATATCCGAGTAATTATGTTGGAGTTAAGTCGTATAGCTTCTCATCTACTATGGCTGGGACCTTTTATGGCAGATATTGGTGCACAAACTCCTTTTTTCTATATTTTTAGAGAAAGAGAATTAATATATGATCTATTTGAAGCTGCGACAGGTATGAGAATGATGCATAATTTTTTTCGTATCGGGGGAGTAGCGGCTGATCTACCTCATGGTTGGATAGATAAATGTTTTGATTTCTGCAATTATTTTTTAACAAGGGTTGTTGAATATCAAAACCTTATTACGCGAAATCCAATTTTTTTAGAACGGGTTGAGGGAGTAGGTATTGTTGGTAGAGAGGAAGTAATAAATTGGGGTTTATCAGGACCTATGCTTCGGGCTTCCGGAATACAATGGGATCTACGTAACGTTGATAATTATGAATGTTACGAAGAATTTGATTGGGAAGTTCAATGGCAAAAAGAAGGAGATTCATTAGCTCGTTATTTAGTTCGAATTGGTGAAATGGTGGAATCCATAAAAATAATTCAACAGGCTTTGGAAGGAATTCCCGGCGGGCCATATGAAAATTTAGAAATCCGCTGCTTTGATAGAGAAAAGGAGCCAAAATGGAATGATTTTGAATATCGATTCATTGGTAAAAAATCGTCTCCGACTTTTGAATTGCCGAAACAAGAACTTTATGTAAGAGTTGAGGCCCCCAAGGGCGAATTAGGGATTTTTCTAATAGGAGATCAGAATGGTTTTCCTTGGAGATGGAAAATTCGTCCACCAGGTTTTATCAATTTGCAAATTCTTCCTCAATTAGTTAAAAGAATGAAATTGGCTGATATTATGACAATACTAGGTAGCATAGATATCATTATGGGAGAAATTGATCGTTGAAATGATAATTGATACAACGAAAGTCCAAGATATCCATTCTTTTTCCGGATTGGAATCTTTAAAAGAGGTCTATGGAATTCTATGGGTACTTGTACCTATTTTGATTCTTCTATTGGGAATCACAATAAGTGTACTAGCAATTGTATGGTTAGAAAGAGAAATATCTGCAGGGATACAACAGCGTATTGGACCTGAATATGCTGGTCCTTTTGGAGTTCTTCAAGCTCTAGCAGACGGAACAAAATTACTTTTCAAAGAGAATCTTATTCCATCTAGGGGAGATATTCGTTTATTCAGTATCGGACCATCTATATCAGTCATATCAATCCTACTAAGCTATTCAGTAATTCCCTTTGGCTATAACTTTGTTTTATCTGATTTCAATATAGGTGTTTTTTTATGGATTGCTATTTCGAGTATTGCTCCCATTGGACTTCTTATGTCAGGTTATGGGTCAAATAATAAATATTCCTTTTTGGGTGGTCTACGAGCTGCTGCTCAATCGATTAGTTATGAAATACCATTAACTCTATGTGTCTTATCAATATCTCTACGTGCGATTCGTTGAAATAGAAAAAGCTATTCGATGCTATTGCTATGCTCCTCTCTTTATAGTACTATATAAATTAAGAAGGGAGTCGAATTAATTGAATAGATACTTTCATTATCTTAATTTTATTTTTAACAATTAATTCGGATTGAAGAACTAAATCAGATAGTTATATGAGTGAAATAAAACAGCTTAGCTTCTATTGAATATCCTATCTATTAACTATAAAGAATATAGTTAATCGATAGTATGATGATTTTAAATGGCAGTAAAAATTTGGAGTCTCATTTTCTATGTATAAGAATGAAGTCAAATAAAATTATAAACAGAAGAGGCCATTTAACCCAAGATTGGATAATTAGTCATCCTGTTTTGAAGCGGTCTCAAAAGACCAACCTTATTGAGTTTTAGTTACCATTTGTATGAATTATCATAGATAACATAAATAAATAAGGGGGTTAATAAAAAAGGAGTGGATGGTTAGAAACACCAAGATACACAAAGGATTAGTAACGCAGATTTGGTAAATTATCCAAAAGAGAATTTACGCATAATAAATAGAAAAAGAATACTAATTGGGGCTTTAAATTGGTAGAAAAAATCAAGCAATACTCCCCACAACTCCGATCCAGAGTATGCTTCCATCCACTGATTAAATGAATTACTATCAGGAACGAACAAATCCTTTTAAATTTTTTGAGTCCCTTTTTCATAGCACAAAAAAGAAGAATAGGAACGAAAAAACACAAGAAATCAAAAACGAAAAGGAGATCGCTTTTTCGTTTTTGATTTCTTATATCCATATTACTGGAGAGAAAGTGTGGAATTCTTTTTCGTAATTGAAAATGATGAGGGTTATTGATAATTCTAAAAGAGTATTTTATTGAAGAATTCAGTTATTACTCAACAAATTAAAATTTTTATTTTTAAGGGATGAGATCAATTCAGAAGTACCTTTTGTATCTTTTATTTAAATGGATTTCTATTTACTTAATTTAATTATTTATTAGAACAGACAGAATTGAATTGGTCTAATTCAGAATCGTCCGATAGATTCAAATCTTATCTATCTTAGGGATCTATCAATAGATAAAAAATCGGCCCGGTCCTTAGATTTACTTAAGGCTTTCCAGGAGCCGTATGAGGTGAAAATCTCATGTACGGTTCTGTAATAGAGATGATAACAGTAATGTTATCACCGACTAGGATTATCTAACAGTTTAAGTACAGTTGATATAGTTGATGCACAATCAAAATATGGTTTTTGGGGATGGAATTTGTGGCGTCAACCTATGGGTTTCATCGTTTTTCTAATTTCTTCGCTAGCGGAATGTGAAAGATTACCTTTTGATTTACCAGAAGCGGAAGAAGAATTAGTAGCGGGTTATCAAACAGAATATTCGGGTATCAAATTTGGTTTATTTTACGTTGCTTCCTATTTAAACCTATTAATTTCTTCATTATTTGTAACAGTTCTTTACTTGGGCGGTTCAAATATCTCTATTCCGTACATATTCGTTTCTGAGTTTTTTGAAATCCATAAAACATATGGAGTTTTTGGAACTACAATTGATCTCTTTATTACATTAGCTAAAACTTATTTTTTCTTATTCCTTTCTATCATAACAAGATGGGCTTTGCCTAGGCTAAGAATGGATCAATTATTAAATCTTGGATGGAAATTTCTTTTACCTATTTCTCTCGGTAATCTATTATTAACAACTTCATCTCAATTGTTTTCACTATAAAAGATTGATCTTCTATATTCATTACTTGTCTCAAATAAGAGAAAGAAATAAAACAAAAATATTCATAGATATTTACGATATGTTCCTTATGGTAACTGGGTTCATGAATTATGGTCAACAAACAGTCCGAGCTGCAAGGTACATTGGTCAAAGTTTCATGATTATCTTATCTCACGCAAATCGTTTACCTGTAACTATTCAATATCCTTATGAAAAATTAATCACATCGGAACGTTTCCGTGGTCGAATCCATTTTGAATTTGATAAATGCATTGCTTGTGAAGTATGTGTCCGTGTATGTCCTATAGATTTACCCGTTGTTGATTGGAAAATGGAAACTGATATTCGAAAGAAACGATTGCTTAATTACAGTATTGATTTCGGAATCTGTATTTTTTGTGGTAACTGTATTGAGTATTGTCCAACAAATTGTTTATCAATGACGGAAGAATATGAACTTTCGACTTATGATCGTCACGAATTGAATTATAATCAAATTGCTTTGGGCCGTTTACCAATGTCAGTAATTGATGATTATACAATTCGAACAATTCAAATAAATAAATCAAATTCTTATAAAAAAATCATATAAATCAAATTCTATTCTATATAGAAATCCATATAATATATATATAAATAATATAAATAGAATTTTGATAATTAAAAAAAATGAAAAATGAATAAAAATTGGATTAATTAGATTATATATCCGATTCGAAATATTCCATATTATAGATTATCAAAATATATTCTTAAATCGATAAATAAATATATATATATTATCGAAATTTTAACTATTAAATAGTTAAAATATTAACTATTATATTATATATATATGTTATATATACTTATATACCTTCGTTTTAGTATAGTTTCAAACTACTCTTTCGTATAAAAACTGGAATGACATTGATTATATAACTGTACCTATATCCATTCAAACTCCTTAGAATTTTTTTTTTTCAATGCATAATTAAGTATATAAATTTTTTTCCTGGTCATATCAATAAGGTCATGAAATTTCTATTTCTTTGTCTTTTTTTTTTTACATATAATGGACTTGCCTGAAACGTTACATGATTTTCTTTTAGTCTTTCTGGGATCGGGTCTTGTATTAGGAAGTCTAGGGGTAGTATTACTTCCCAACCCAATTTTTTCTGCTTTTTCGTTGGGACTGGTTCTTGTTTGTATATCTTTATTCTATATTTTATCAAACTCACATTTTGTAGCTGCTTCGCAGCTACTTATTTACGTGGGAGCTATTAACATTTTAATAATATTTGCTGTGATGTTCATGAATAGTTCAGAATATTACCAAGATTTTCATCTTTGGACCGTTGGGGATGGAATTACTTTGCTGGTTTGTACAAGTATTTTTGTTTCACTAATAACTATTATTCCAGATACATCATGGTATGGGATTATTTGGACTACAAGACCAAATCAGATTATTGAGCAAGATTTGATAAGTACTAGTCAACAAATTGGAATTCATTTATCAACAGATTTTTTTCTTCCATTTGAACTCATTTCAATAATTCTTTTAGTTGCTTTGATAGGTGCAATTGTCGTAGCTCGCCAGTAGGAAATCTTGCGAGAACTAGCAATATAAATCCAGATTCCATTTTCTCACATTTATTTCTGTTGAATTCTATGTGAAGTGAAAGAGTTTTTATATAGAAACTCTTTTTTTTATTGCCAATATATTCTTTTGTTTGTTATATTCTTTAGTCAATAGAATCTCTTGAATTGTTGTTCATATTGAAATGAATCAAAATTGATAAGGAGTTGGTCAATGATGCTCGAACATGTACTTGTTTTGAGTGCCTATTTATTTTCTATTGGGATCTATGGATTAATCACGAGCCGAAATATGGTTAGAGCCCTTATGTGTCTTGAACTTATACTGAATGCAGTTAATATAAATCTCGTAACTTTTTCTGATTTTTTTGATAATCGCCAATTAAAAGGAAATATTTTTTCAATTTTTGTTATAGCTATTGCAGCCGCTGAAGCAGCTATCGGACTGGCTATTGTTTCTTCCATTTCTCGTAACAGAAAATCAACCCGTATTAATCAATCGAATTTGTTGAATAAATAGCATTAATCATAATTAATAAAAAGTAGAATTTTGAATAATGTACTATTTATCAATTCAAATTTAGGACGTATGCTACACAACGTATGATCATATTTACGTTTGCGAAATCATAAGAAATCAAAGTATCCTGGTCCTCTTCTTTTCGTTCTTCGAAATTTAATTTATTGAAACGTTTATTTTGATTAACAAAATTCTGACAAATCATTGATTCATCTGGTGTATAAATATATGATTCATTTACGAGTTTACTAGATCGATAATATTCATTTTTGATGTTCCAAAATTACTATAGATACAATGTCACATTCAGTAAAGATTTATGATACATGTATAGGATGTACTCAATGTGTCCGAGCCTGTCCCACAGATGTATTAGAAATGATACCTTGGGATGGATGTAAAGCTAAGCAAATAGCTTCTGCCCCAAGAACAGAGGACTGTGTTGGTTGTAAGAGGTGTGAGTCCGCCTGTCCGACGGATTTCTTAAGTGTTCGGGTTTATTTATGGCATGAAACAACTCGAAGTATGGGTCTAGGTTATTGATACGTTTCAAAAAACACCACACGAATACGTTTTTTTACTGGCAAAAGCCCGCGCTCAAAATAAAATAGAAATTTGTTTTCTATTTTATTTTGAGCGCGGGCTTTTCTGGCCCAAGTGTATCTTATTTTTATCACGAATTATTTTCCTTGGTTAACAATAGTTGTAGTTTTGCCAATAGCCGGGGGTTCCTTAATCTTCTTATTTCCTCATAGGGGAAATAAGGTAATTAGGTGGTATAGCATTTGTATATGCTTAATCGATCTCCTTCTAACAACCTATGCATTTTGTTATCATTTCCAATTGGATGATCCACTAATCCAACTGACGGAGAATTATAAATGGATCAATTTTTTTGATTTTTACTGGAGATTGGGAATAGATGGACTCTCTATAGGGCCTATTTTACTGACGGGATTTATCACCACTTTAGCCACGTTAGCGGCTCAGCCGGTTACTCGAGAATACAAATTATTCTATTTCCTGATGTTAGCAATGTATAGTGGTCAAATAGGACTATTTGCGTCTCGAGACATTTTACTTTTTTTCATTATGTGGGAATTGGAATTAATTCCCGTTTATCTACTTTTATCCATGTGGGGAGGAAAGAAACGTTTGTATTCAGCTACAAAGTTTATTTTGTACACTGCGGGAAGTTCTATTGTTTTATTAATGGGAATTCTGGGTATTGGTTTATCTGGTTCGAATGAACCAACATTAAATTTGGAAACATTAACTAATCAATCGTATCCCGTGGCCCTAGAAATAATATTCTATATGGGATTTCTTATTGCTTTTGCTGTCAAATCGCCGATTATACCCTTACATACATGGTTACCAGATACCCACGGAGAGGCACATTACAGCACTTGTATGCTTTTAGCCGGAATCTTATTAAAAATGGGAGCGTATGGGTTGGTTCGAATTAATATGGAATTATTTTCCCACGCTCATTCCATATTTTGTCCCTGGTTAATGATATTAGGTTCTATTCAAATAATCTATGCTGCTTCAACATCTTTTGGTCAACGTAATTTAAAAAAAAGAATAGCTTATTCCTCGGTATCTCATATGGGTTTCCTTATTCTAGGAATTGGTTCTCTAAGTGATACGGGGCTCAACGGGGCCATTTTACAAATAATATCTCATGGATTTATTGGTGCTGCGCTTTTTTTCTTGGCAGGAACTAGTTATGATAGACTACGTCTTCTTTCTCTTGACGAAATGGGTGGGATGGCTATCCCAATGCCAAAAATATTCACGATTTTTACTATCTTATCGATGGCTTCTCTTGCATTGCCGGGCATGAGCGGTTTTGTTGCAGAATTGATAGTTTTTTTTGGAATAATTACTAGTCCAAAATATCTTTTAACGATGAAAATACTAATTACTTTTGTAACTGCAATTGGAATGATATTAACTCCTATTTATTTATTATCCATGTTACGGCAGATGTTCTATGGATACAAGTTTTTTAATACACCAAACTCTTATTTTTTTGATTCTGGGCCGAGAGAATTATTTATTTCGATTTCTATCCTTATACCCGTAATAGGTATTGGTATTTATCCGGATTTCATTTTCTCATTTTCGGTTGAGAAGGTTGAGGATATTCTATCTAATTTTTGATAGATCGTTTTCATGAATAAAACCAATAAATCAAAAAGAGAAAAAACCCTTTAGTACAATGAAAAAAATGGAATTGTAATCAAATATGTTTGTTGTTTCTGAGAACCCCTTGAATCATTACATTACTTGATTTAAAGGGTTCTCGACGATTTTTTGGAAGTTTAAAATATGGAAAGTATATATATGCTTTCCATATTTTTATTTAGAGGGTTCTTTACTCATTTGAATTCAATTAGATGTAAATGAACCATAACTATGTAGTCCTATTCCTAATAGATTGATCCCCAAATAACATATCCAAATGATAAGAAATCCTATCGAGGCCACTATTGAAGAATTTATCCCTTCCAATTTTTTATTTTTTCTAGTATGTAAAAAAATAGCGAATATGGTCCAAGTAATAAAGGCCCAAGTTTCCTTTGGATCCCAATTCCAATATGATCCCCATGCCTCATTAGCCCATACTGCTCCTGAAAGAATACCTATAGTTAAAAAGAGAAAACCGAGACTAATAATACGATAACCCCAACGATCCAATTGTTGAATAAATTGAGACCTGTAATAATTTTTAGAAGAATAAAAAGAAGTTTTTGGTAAAACATTGTTTCTTTCATTCATATTCATGTATTTGATTTCAGCAAAATCAAATTCTTTATTTAAAGAATCCAAATTCTTGGTAAAAGAAAGAATTTGGATCACTTCTTGAAACGTAATGACTAAAATACCCACAGATAATAACGATCCACATAAAAGAGCCGCATAGCCCAATATCATCATACTTACGTGCATCATTAGCCAATGGGATTGTAGCGCGGGTACTAATATTATGGATTGATGCATTTTGGTTAAAAGACCCGAAGTAGCAAAGCCTTGGGTAAAAATAGCACTTGGTGCTAGTATTGTACTAAAAAGGTTTTTATCCTTTTTAAAACACGGAAGTATATGAAAAATAGAAAAACCCCATGAAAGAAAGATTAAGGATTCATATAAATCACTAAATGGTAAATGGCCCGAAAAAAACCAACGAGTAATTAACAATCCCGTTACACAGAAAAAAGTTATTGCCATGGCTTTTTTGGACAAATCATATAATCCGACTATTTCATTGACTAATAAGGTTATCAAATGAATTGAAATAACAATTGATATGACCGAAAACGATATATGAGTTAATATATGCTCTAAAGTGAAAAATATCATATATATAATGAAAATAAATATCTATAATGAAAATAAAAAAGGTATGAATACTAGGATATGAATACTAGGAATAGAAATCTGGAATTGAATTCATTATAGGACTTATTCTTTTAGAATATAGGATACGATGCCATGCCGCCACTCGGACTCGAACCGAGATGCTCTAGCACTGCTTCCTAAGAGCAGCGTGTCTACCAATTTCACCATAGCGGCTTACTCGAAATCATAATAACCGATTCAGTAGTCAATCGTCGAGATTGAAAGAATTAATTAACGTCCAATATTTCTATTTATTTAGTACATTTGTTTACGAAAACGAACGAAATATTCAACAATTTCAAGAATTCAATTCTAATTCTATAGAAATATTGATTTTAATAAAAAAATGGAATGTTTCAATTTCAATACGAAGTTGTATTCTTGTGTTTTTTCATTTCGAGTGTTAGTTTTCAAATTTAACACTACATTCAAAAAATTTGAGATTATATATTTAGAATATATTATATAATATATTCTAAATATATGGTCAATATTCCAGATTACTAATTAGTAAATATTCTTTATTCGTATAAAATTAGTATTAAAGAATACTCTTTGAATCGAGCTAATTCAGATTATTCCAACATTTTTATTTGTTACAAATAAAACTTTTCGAGTTCCCTGTAAAAATGGATTGAGCTAATGAAAAGGCTTTCAATGCTGTCCAATATGCTTTTTTTTTCCAAAAATTCTTCCGAATTTTTTTTTTTGATCTAGAAGTACGCTTTTTTGGAACTGCCATTCAACTAGGATAGTTTTTTCATTGCTATAGTTCGATGTGAAAGACATTTATTCTGTAAATGAAAACGAATTATTCTTTAATTAGCCATATGTCTTATCTATCTGAATTCCCTCTTTTTTTTTTTTTTCTATCTAAAGTAAAAACATTGAATATTAGAAACCTTTTCCAAATTTTTCCAAACATAGAAAACATAGATATATATATATAGATCTCTTTTTCTTTTTATTGTAATGGGAAATAATAAATTAGTTCGTTTTTGAACTAATGTTTCTGAATAAAAAAAAAAAATTATTTTATTGGGTCATGTCATATGAATTGTTTTTTCTGATTCATATCAAAATAAGCGAATGGTCGCAGTTTTAGTGTAATTATTTACCCTCACTCTATACATAATAATTTTTTTTTTTTACTAGGAATTTGGTTATGGGTCTATTTTTACTTTGTACTTTGCAATAAGATTGCAAATATTGCGCAAAGATTTAGAATAATTAAAAATAGAAAATTCTATTTATATATCCACTTTTTTATTAACCGAAACCTTTACAAAAGAGATAAAACAGACGAATAAGAAACAAAATTCATTAAGAATCCAAATATTTTTTATTCTTTATTTTTTTTGTATGGAATATACACATCAATCTTCATGGATCATACCTTTCATCCTACTTCCAGTTCCTATTTTAATAGGGGTAGGACTTCTACTTTTTCCCACGGCAACAAAAAATCTTCGCCGTATATGGGCTTTTCCTAGTATTTTTTTGTTAATGATAGTTATGATTTTTTCTATCGATTTATCTATTCATCAAATCAAGAACAGTTCTATCTATCAATATGTATGGTCTTGGACTATCAATAATGATCTTTCTTTAGAGTTTGGCTACTTGATCGATTCACTTACTTCTATTATGTCGATCTTAATCACTACTGTTGGTATTCTGGTTCTTATTTATAGTGATAATTATATGTCTCATGATCAAGGATATTTGAGATTTTTTACTTACCTGAGTTTTTTTAATACTTCAATGTTGGGATTAGTTACTAGTTCCAATTTGATACAAGTTTATATTTTTTGGGAATTGGTTGGAATGTGTTCTTATCTATTAATAGGTTTTTGGTTCACCCGTCCTATTGCGGCAAATGCTTGTCAAAAAGCGTTTGTAACTAATCGTGTCGGGGATTTTGGTTTATTATTAGGAATTTTAGGTCTTTATTGGATAACGGGTAGTTTGGAATTTCGGGATTTATTTCAAATATTCAATAACTTGATTTATAAGAATGAAGTGAATCTTTTTTTTGTGACTTTGTGTGCTCTCTTGTTATTTTGCGGCTCAGTTGCGAAATCTGCCCAATTCCCTCTTCATGTATGGTTACCGGATGCTATGGAGGGACCTACTCCTATTTCTGCTCTTATTCATGCTGCTACTATGGTAGCAGCAGGGATTTTTCTTGTAGCTCGACTTCTTCCTCTTTTCATAGTTATACCCTCCATAATGAGTGGAATAGCTTTTATAGGTATACTTACAGTAGTATTCGGGGCAACTTTAGCTATTGCTCAAAAAGATATTAAGAAAAATTTGGCCTATTCTACAATGTCTCAATTGGGTTATATGATGTTAGCTTTAGGTATGGGCTCTTATCGAGCCGCTTTATTTCATTTGATTACTCATGCTTATTCAAAAGCATTGTTGTTTTTAGGATCTGGATCTATTATTCATTCCATGGAAGCAATTGTTGGATATTCTCCAGAGAAAAGTCAAAATATGGTTCTTATGGGCGGTTTAAGAAAACATGCGCCAATTACAAAAACCTCTTTTTTAATAGGTACCCTTTCTCTTTGTGGTATTCCACCTTTTGCTTGTTTTTGGTCCAAGGATGAGATTCTTAATGATAGTTGGTTGTATTCACCAATTTTCGCAATAATAGCTTGTTCCACAGCAGGATTAACCGCCTTTTATATGTTTCGAATCTATTTACTTGTTTTTGAAGGATATTTAAACGTTCATTTTCGAAATTTCAATGGAAAGAAAAATAGTTCATTCTATTCAATATCGTTATGGGGCAAAGAAGAAAAAAAAAAATTAAAAAAGAAAATTCATTTAGTAGCTTTATTAACAATGAATAATAATGAAAGGACTTCTTTTTTTCGCAAGAGGGAATATTCACATCGAATTAATCGAAATGTCAAAAGCATAACACGTCTTTTTTTTGATAGTACCTATTTTGGTACTAAAAACATTCCTTTTTTTTATCCTCATGAATCAGACAATACTATGCTATTTTCTATGCTTATATTAGTATTATTTACTTTCTTCATTGGGTCCATTGGAATTTCTTTCAGCCAAGAAGGAATGGATTTGGATATATTATCCAAATTGTTAATTCCGTCTATAGACCTTTTACATCCAAATTCAAAGAATTCTATGGATTGGTATGAATTTTTTACAAATGCCACTTTTTCGGTGAGTATAGCTTTTTTCGGAATATTAATAGCGTCTTTTTTCTATAAACCCGTTTTTTCTTCTTTACAAAATTTGAACTTATTTAATTTATTTCAAAAAAGTGTTCCTAAAAAAATGATTGCTGATAAAATAATCAATGTTATATATGATTGGTCATATAATCGTGGTTATATAGATGCTTTTTTTGAAGTATCTTTAATTGCGAGTGTAAGAAAATTAGCTAAATTCAATTCTTTTTTTGATAGACAAGTAATTGATGGAATCCCCAATGGAGTTGGTATTTCAAGTTTTTTTATGGGAGAAGTTATCAAATATGTGGGGGGTGGACGAATTTCTTCTTATATTTTCTTTTTTTTATTAATCTTTTTAGTAATTTGTTATTATATATTTATATAGTGTAATGTAATATTCCAGTTAAATTGGGGTTATTCGCTAAGAATTAAGATTTAAGATAGAGTAGTTTATGAATGTCTCATCTGAAAAGCTTCCTTGACCAATTGGGTAGATCAAGAAAACAGCAGTAGCAGCTGCAAATTCTTTTCTCTTTTTCCTTTTTGTTTTAAGAGATTATAGATTAGATATTAGAAATTATCTTGTCTTTTTTTCTTATCTCGATTTATCGGGTTCGGATTGATCTAAAGCATAAATCAAGAATATATAAATAATATATATAAATAATAAACGATAAATATAAATAATAAATATAAATAATATATATAAATAATATATATAAATAATATATATAAATAATATATATAAATAATATATATAAATAATATATATAAATAATATATATAAATAATATATATAAATAATAAACGATAAATAATAAATATAAATAATATATATAAATATAAATAATATATATAAATATAAATAATATATATAAATAATATATATAAATATAAATAATATATATAAATAATATATATAAATATAAATAATATTAATAAATAATATATATAAATATAAATAATATATATAAATAATATATATAAATATAAATAATATATATAAATAAT